CCACCAATCCACATGTGATGTGTGAACAACGAAAGTTGTGTACCGTAGTCAGTAGCTAGGTATGGATAGGGGGGCATAGAATACATATGATGAGCTACAACAATGGTTAAAGAGCCTAACATAGCCAGGTTAAGAGATAATTGAGCATGCCATGACGTTGTTAGGATTTCATAGAGACCCTTATGACCCTGGCCTGTAAATGGCCCTTTATGAGCCTCTAAAATATCTTTAAGTCCATGACCAATGCCCCAGTTGGTCCTATACATATGACCAGCGATCAGGAAAAGAATAGCAATAGCTAAATGATGGTGTGCAATATCACTCAACCATAGACCCCCTGTTATTGGATCTAATCCTCCACGAAAAGTAAGAAATTCCGCGTATTTTGACCAATTCAAGGTGAAAAAGGGGGTTGCTCCCTCGGCAAAACTGGGATAAAGTTGAGCCAAAAGGTCCCGATTCAAGATAAATTCATGGGGAAGTGGTATCTCTTTAGGATCAACTCCAGCGTCGAGAAATTGGTTAATTGGTAAAGATACATGGATTTGGTGTCCTGCCCAAGAAAGAGACCCAAGTCCTAATAACCCCGCTAAGTGGTGATTCAACATAGATTCGACATCTTGGAACCAAGCCAATTTTGGGGCGGCTTTGTGATAATGAAACCAACCGGCAAAAAGCATTAACGATGCAAAGACCAATGCACCAATTGCAGTACAATAAAGTTGTAATTCACTAGTTATGCCAGATGCTCGCCAAAGCTGAAAAAAACCGGAGGTTATTTGTATTCCTCGGAAACCCCCACCCACATCACCGTTCAATATTTCTTGACCTACTATTGGCCAAACTACCTGAGCACTAGGTCCAATGTGAGTAGGATCACTTAGCCATGCTTCATAATTGGAAAAACGAGCACCATGGAAGTACATGCCACTCAGCCAAAGAAAGATAATGGAGAGTTGACCGAAATGAGCACTAAATACTTTTCGAGAGATCTCCTCTAAATCACTGGTATGACTATCGAAATCGTGAGCATCAGCATGTAGGTTCCAGATCCAAGTGGTAGTATCAGGGCCCTTAGCTATTGTTCTTGAGAAATGACCGGGTTTGGCCCATGCCTCGAAAGATGTTTTTACAGGATCCCTATCCACAACAATTTTCACTTCTGGTTCCGGCGAACGAATAATCATTAAGTCCTCCTCTTTCCGGACAACACATACAAAGAGACTCGCCAACAGTCAAGTTTTTAGTGGACCTATGAAAGATAGATATTTTTTTATGATTAGTCCCTTTCTTTCCTATCTCCCATCCAGCTATTTTCTTTAGTTATTCACTAGAGCAATTATGATATTGAAGTCGATCCGAGGCAAGTGTTCGGATCTATTATGACATAATGATTAGGTGCCCAACGGACTATTTTTTTTTGTTGGAAAATCCTCTTCCGGCGTGACGAAAAAACGATTTTTTGCCTAACCTAGTGTATTTATATCTGAAGGTATAAGTACCTATATGGATCTACTTCCATGGAACATAATATCTTATTACTTTATTTTATTACAAATCACAAGATCATTCATTAGAATTAATAAGATTAGATCATTCCGATATCTTATCTATATTTAGTATCTTTTATTAGCTTTATTAGTTCTATTCTATACTGTATCTGTATCATTTATCCCTATGAGATACCATACAAAATATAATGTAGAAGGAAGGGATATAATGAAATTATTGATTAGATCTTTTCATAGGAACGATCTATTTTATTTGATTGATGGATCAAAGAACCAAACCTATTTTAATTCATTAAAAAAGAGAATGGTCTTATTCGAATTCGAAGCGCTTCGTGATCTTCAACCAATTATGTGCTTCAATATAATTACCTGGAGTAAGCGCTATAGCTTGTTTCCAATACTCAGCAGCTTGATCGGACCAAGCCTCCGCAATTTCAGAATCACCCTGTAAAATGGCTTGCTCTCCCCGGTCGGAATAGGCGGTTCCTTCCCTTAGAACCGTACTTGAGAGTTTCCTACCTCATACGGCTCATAAATTGATTCTTTTTGTGTTCTATCTTAATCTACCCTATGCTAACTGAATTAGATTTCTCATAAATCTATCCCATTTTTTCTTGGGTTAACCAGAAGAAGTTTATTACATAAGTTTCAAACCCTAATTTTGATCAATAATCAGTTTGATCTTTTCTCCCACCTTCAGAAGAATGAAGCATAAATATACCCTATATTGTTAGAATTTTCTGAAAGGTAACTATCTCGGTTTCATATATGAAATTCATATAGAATCTTTGAAAAAGACTTTTCTCCATAAGAAAAAAGAACTTACTATCTTTGGGATCTGATACTACACCGCTGCTCAATACCTTAGGGGATCGACTCTATTACATAAGTTGATTCCTAACTTTTGTCCCATATCATGACATAAGTAAGCAGTTCTTAACTGTATCGACCCAATAGCTCGCTAATTGATCTTTACGGTGCTTTCTCTATCAATTTGATCCTTTATCCATAGAGTATAGTATATAGGCCGTACTTTTTTTTCTTCCTATTTTGGTTCTCGTGAAGTCTCTTTCCTTGCTACAGCTGATAAAAATCGTTGCTTTGGACGATGCATATGTAGAAAGCCTATTTATTTACTAGCCAATTTTATCTTTTTTTCCTTCTTTCTATAGTGGAGATAGTCGCACGTAATGACAGATCACGGCCATATTATTAAAAGCTTGTGGTAAGAATGGGTTTCGTTCTAGTGCACGGAAATAATATTCCAAAGCTTTTGTATGCTCTCCATTGCTTGTGTGTATAAGGCCTATGTTATAGAGTATATAACTTCGATCATAGGGATCAATTTCTGGTCGCGTAGCTTCATAATAATTCTGTAAAGCTTCCGCATAATTTCCTTCGGATTGAGCCAACATCCGTTACGGTCGTTCATTCTATTCAAAAAATCTCCGTTCCAGAACCGTACATGAGATTTTCATCTCATACGGCTCCTCCCTTCTGTGCATAGTACTAAGGGGAATAATCCATAGAATAAAAATGGAACTATTCTCATCTCATTATGAACTGAAAGGAGCTAGTATTTTTACAAGAAATCTCTAGCCAGCCTTCCCGCAAGAGGTTTTTTCTTAACACCAATCATATTAGTGCTAGATAGAAATGGTATCTCCAACAATTTCTTTGTCCTCAACGCCTCCTATTTCCAGGAATTAGTCACTTCAACGATCTTTGATGGTTATACGGGTATCCAAAGTACGAACGAGATGGATGTTTGTTGTCCCAACCATTTTTTTTAGTCCCGATACCGATAAGGAAAAGGGTAATTTATAACAAATATAACAAAGTTTTTGTGTTGTTGATTCCTATTCCTAGGTGTAGTGCTTTTTCCCCCTATGCTGCCTATTGGTACTAGTGAAGTAGGATTGACCTGCAATACAGAACCTATAGGTGTAACCTTTCGCTCAATACTAAAATCGACAATTGAAGCATCTGAGGCTGCATCAATCGAGGATACACGACAGAAGGAATTGTTCTATCTCCAAACTTCACCTTCACCAAGCGTAGGTTTATTTCAATAATTTGGTTCTTTCTATCCCGAACCGCCTCTCTCTCTCGTAAGACTGAGGTGAGGGCTAAAAAAATAAGAAAAAGAATCAAATCGCACCATCTCTGTAATAGGTAAATGCCTTTTTTTCTCCTGAAGTTGTCGGAATTATTCGTAATAAGATATTGGCTACAATGGAAGAGGTCTTATCAATAAAATTTCCATTTATACGAGATCTAGGCATAATTAGCAATCCATTCTATAATTCTTTTCATTCCCCTCGGGGAAAATGATCCCACAAACAAAGGAATTTTACAGTACAAAATAACATAAAAACAGAATAATTTTATTCGAATAAATAGATCGATATGGGCTTTCTGTTCAAATTGCCCACCTTTTTATTTGGACAACGAGAGATATGAAATATTTGAATCAGATTGGATTTCATCCCAATTTTTGAGTATACCAATGAGCAGAACTATTACTATTTTATCTAAGTTGAATAACTAAGAACTTTATTTTACTACGGATTCTGATAACTCGAGAAGTTTTGATTTGGTTATGATCGAAAGAGAAAAAAAGAATAGAATAATCAATCCATGATAAAATAGAGTAGAGTAACCATACATTCTGTTTGCATAACGTGTGTACGTCACGCTATACAATCGAAATAGAAAAATCCATGGTACGATTCATGAATTTGTAATATATCCGTGGGGTAGCTGATGAGAGAAGTTGTTGTTGAGAAATATGAAATTGGAAAGGGATTTTTCCTATGGAACCTGTGATCAGTCGTACCTGTACGGCAGTAGTAATATGAATAACTCGCTATTCATTCAGTTTCTAGCCAATAATAAGATTATGTAGGAGAGATGGCCGAGTGGTTGAAGGCGTAGCATTGGAACTGCTATGTAGGCTTTTGTTTACCGAGGGTTCGAATCCCTCTCTTTCCGTTTCTGTTAATTTAACAACGTTACCGACCACTATATATCAAATCAAATAACAATTCATACCATTATTCCAGCAATAAGACTCTTCTCTTATTTGATATAAATTCTCTATTCCTAATTACTGTGGTACGTAAAATACAAATATCCGAAAGAGCAAAAAATAAAAAAATCCTACTGTTGATCCATTTGTGATACGTGAATGATAAAAATGCGGATTAAGGCCCTTAGATCTATTTAGTTTCGTGAAAAGGGTTCCGAATTCTATGAACCTATCTTTCTTATTTTCGTTAGGTTCAAGTCTGACGAGAATAATATTCTACGACTAACAACTCGTTTATTTTCAAACCGATCCATTTACTATCTATTATTTGATTTACTACTCCTTTATATTGGAATGAGTCAATAGTCAAATGTTTTGGCAATTCCTCGTGGGCAGATGAAGCAATAGAATTTTGAATTAGACCTTTTGATTTTTGGTTATCCTTCGTAGTAATAATATCTCGGGGTTTGCAACGATAACTTGGTATATCTACTATACGACCATTAACTAAAATATGTCTATGGTTAACTAATTGCCTGGCTCCAGGAATGGTCGCAGCCATACCCAATCGAAAAAGGATGTTATCCAAACGCATTTCAAGTAGTTGTAGTAAAACTTGACCTGTTGACCCTTTGGCTTTTCCAGCGATATGTACATATCTAAGTAATTGTCGCTCTGTCAGACCATAATGAAAACGCAATTTCTGTTTTTCTTCTAGACGAATACGATATTGCGATCTTTTCCCAGATCGCAATTGGTTTTTAAGATCACTTCCGGATCTAGGTCTTTTACTAGTTAGTCCTGGTAAAGCTCCCAGACGGCGTATTTTTTTGAAACGAGGTCCTCGGTAACGAGACATAAAGACTCCTTTTTTATTTTATTGAAATTTCATTTTACACAATAAATCGTAATTAAAACTGAACTAAAGGATAAATAAAGCAAAATCCACTAAAGTACTACAACTAAAAAAAAAAAAAAGAAATTCTATCAATATCTGTATTTTTTGTATATATATATATTTTATATATATATGTATATATATATAAGATAAGGATAGTAAGTTGAGGCTCTGTTTGATGATTTGTTCGGTAGAGATCTAATTGTTCTAATCCATTATTTATTAATAGTTGATTTATTAATAGTTGTAAGTTACCACGACATAATAGATCAGCGATCCAGCATTTTATTTGGAGAAAAGGAGAGGAGAGATTATCAATCATAGAAAAATTGATAGAGAAAAAGCCGGCTATCGGAGTCGAACCGATGACCATCGCATTACAAATGCGATGCTCTAACCTCTGAGCTAAGCAGGCTCATATAACAGAAATAGTCTTACAAATAGTGTATAGGAATTCAGAAAAATGTCGGATCTTTGCTATTAATCTTAGCTATTAATTTCATATGAACTACACGAAAACTATATAGTTTATAGTTCCATAGTTACAAGTTCTAATTATAAATATTCATAATATAACATATATTATGAATATATATTCGATACTATAATTATGTATATTCTGTATATATAATATATAAATATTATATAGTATATAATAGAATATATTCTATTCTAAAAATAATTAGAAGAAATTCGAATTTGCATTCTATCATTATAGAAATTTTCTATTCTCAATTTCGAATAAATAAATTGAGAATAAAATTTGACTATAATTATACATTAAATTCGAAATTATCTAAAATTATAATTAGACTATAAAATTCTATAATAAATATCCATTCTATTTCTATTTTATTTAGATTTATCTCATTTTTTTTTATTATTTTTTATAAAAAAAATATTCTAAAATATTAGAATATTTTAGAAATAGTTAAGTTAAGAATATAATAGCATTATATTTCATTAATGAAAATATATATATACATTAATGAAAATATATATATATATGATCATATCAAATGAAATTGGAAATTCGAATTAGAAAAAATCGAATTTTTCTTAAAGCTTAACTAAAGCAGTTATAGGAAATTATGCTAATTAAATTATATTGGATCGGTCCTAATAAAAGAATAGGATAAGGATAAAGATACAATCGAAATTCGAATAAGACATTATTCTGGTTTCATTTGTAAAAGGAGGAGATAGGAAGAAAAAAAAGAATGAATATCGAACGTTACAGTATTCTAAATAACACATTTAAAATGAAAGAGAAAGAGAAAATATATGTCGGATATATTTATTCATATTGAATTGCAAATACATCAATGATAGAATTATTTCTGATTGAAATAAATAAGGTTTATCCAATAAAGATGAACTGATAGAGGATGGTCAAAAAAATAAAATAGCAACATCCACTTTTCGATATAGGAATCATTATCTAATAAATTAAATTCAATGGTTTCCAAATAAATAAATAAATGAAAGAGATGGATAAAATTACAAATGGATCTCCGTCTAAAAGAAAAAGGAAAGGGGATATGGCGAAATTGGTAGACGCTACGGACTTGATTGGATTGAGCCTTGGTATGGAAACCTGCTAAGTGTTAACTTCCAAATTCAGAGAAACCCTGGAATTAAAAACGGGCAATCCTGAGCCAAATCCTTATATTTTGAGAAAACAAGGGTTTATAAAACTAGAATAAAAAAGGATAGGTGCAGAGACTCGATGGAAGCTGTTCTAACGAATAGAGTTGACTACGTTGCGTTGGTAACTGGAATCCCTCTATCAAAATTACAGAAAGGATGGCCATATATACCTAATACGTACGTATACATACTTACATATCAAACGATTAATCACGACCCGAATCCATATCATATAATATATTTATATTATTAATGTTTATTAGGATAGGAAATTATGGTTTATTAGGATAGGAAATTATGAATGATTATGAAATAGGAAATTCTGAAAAATTGCAGAAATGCATTCCAATGGAAGTTGAAAGAAGAATCGAATATTAAGTAATCAAATCATTCATTCCAAAGTTTGATAG